TGGTATGGTTCAGCAACTACCCCGATTGAATTATTTGGTCCTACTCGTTATCAATGGGATCAGGGATACTTCCAGCAAGAAATATATCGAAGAGTTGGTAGTGGGCTAGTCGAAAATCAAAGTTTATCAGAAGCTTGGTCTAAAATTCCTGAAAAATTAGCTTTTTATGATTACATCGGTAATAATCCGGCAAAAGGGGGTTTGTTTAGAGCAGGCTCAATGGACAATGGAGATGGAATAGCGGTTGGTTGGTTAGGGCATCCTATCTTTAGAGACAAAGAGGGGCGTGAACTTTTTGTACGTCGTATGCCTACCTTTTTTGAAACTTTTCCGGTTGTTTTGGTAGACGGAGACGGAATTGTTAGAGCAGATGTTCCTTTTCGAAGGGCAGAATCGAAGTATAGTGTCGAACAAGTAGGTGTAATTGTTGAATTCTATGGTGGCGAACTCAATGGAGTCAGTTATAGTGATCCTGCTACTGTGAAAAAATATGCTCGACGTGCTCAATTGGGTGAAATTTTTGAATTAGATCGTGCTACTTTAAAATCGGATGGTGTTTTTCGTAGCAGTCCAAGGGGTTGGTTTACTTTTGGACATGCTTCGTTTGCTCTGCTCTTCTTTTTCGGGCACATTTGGCATGGTGCTAGAACCTTGTTCAGAGATGTTTTTGCTGGTATTGATCCAGATTTGGATGCGCAAGTAGAATTTGGAGCATTCCAAAAACTTGGAGATCCAACTACAAAAAAACAGGGAGTCTGATAGAAATAGGTTTGTTCCTTTTCGATTCGACTTTTTTTGTTGTTATTTGAATTTGATATAGGGAACTTAGATAAATCTTGATTTCAATCATTCCATTTTGTTTTACTCTTGTTCTTTCTTTTTCTTTATCCAGGAGATAACCCCCCCAAAACAGGTATGAAAGCTATAATTGTAAACCACGATCAAATCTATGGAAGCATTGGTTTATACATTCCTCTTAGTCTCGACTTTAGGAATCATTTTTTTCGCTATTTTTTTTAGAGAACCCCCTAAAGTTCCAACTAAAAACACGAAATGATTTTTCATTATCTCAATTGAAGTAATGAGCCTCCAATATCGTAATATTGGGGGCTCATTACTTCAACTAGTCCCCATGTTCTTCGAATGGATCTCTTAGTTGTTGAGAGGGTTGCCCAAAAGCAGTATATAAGGCATACCCAGTAAAACTTACAATTAAACCGGATATAGAGATGGCAATTAAGGTTGCTGTTTCCATGATTCTATAATATCAAGACTACAATGGATCTATAGGGTAAGATCCTTTATCTACAGCGGAATGGTATACAAAGTCAACAGATCTCAATAAAAAAAAAATAGGATTTATGGCTACACAAACCGTTGAGGGTAGTTCTAGATCTGGTCCAAGACGAACTGTTGTAGGAGATTTATTGAAACCATTGAATTCAGAATATGGTAAAGTAGCTCCGGGGTGGGGAACTACCCCTTTGATGGGGATTGCAATGGCCCTATTTGCGGTATTTCTCTCTATTATTTTAGAGATTTATAATTCGTCCCTTTTACTGGACCAAATTTCCATGAATTAGAGAATTAGATTCACAAGAACCAACTAACTAGCTTTTCAATAGAAAAGTAAAGTTTAGCATTTAGATCGTTCATTTTTAGCCCATTCCATTTTGATTTGGTAGTTCGACCGCGAAACTTCTTTGTTTCTGTATTTCCGGAATATGAGTGTGTGACTTGTTATAATGGATCCTATTGATAGTACAGAACATAAAATGGATACGTCATCTTATCTTGATAGATGGCTTTACCCCGTCAGATATTTATTCTAGTATCTGGAGCACGGAATATAGAAAATAAATAGATTCTAAAGTGTTAGAACTATGATTTATACTTAATATTTATATTTAGACCTCGCAACCGGACGAAAAAAAATGAAAGAGTTAGAAGAATTCATTTAGAAAAAGAAATGGAATTTTATTCTTTAAAACTGCCACCGCTTATCCATTTCTTTGTATTTTTTTCATTATATCTATTTATTGAAATTGAATAAGTGATGATCCAGCAGTTCTTACTCAGGGAATTTTTGGACTTCGATTAAAGGTTTTTTTGGAAATCATCGTGGTTCTGGTATGAATCTCAGGTTTTAAATTGATTCTATAGGGTCTTAACAAGCAAATTCTTATCAATAATAATAAAAAAAAAAAAAAAACAGCAGTAAAATCTTATTCCATACACAATACAAAAAAAATGAAGTAAATAATAGAATATTCAAGAGGCCAGTAAGGATCAAGAGAAAAGACGAGTGAGCCGACTTGAAATTTTGGCATTATAAACACTAAGAATATCTTTTGGATTTCTATTTTTTTTATCTTCAAAAAAGATTGGAATCATAGGATTAAGTTCAGAAGTTTCAAACTTTCTATTACACATATCCGTTTTCCAAATAACCAGTATTTGAGTCTTTCTTTTTGTTTGAGCCGTACGAGATGAAATTTTC